AAAAAAAAAAGAAATAAGACTGGAATCGACACATTGATTTTTTTCTCTTTTGAACCGTATGCATCCAAAGGTGCACGTACGGTTCCACAGGGATACAATTTTGCCCTAATCAACCGACTTCATCGAGAAAGACTACTTTTTTTAGGCCAAGAGGTTGATAGCGAGATCTCGAATCAACTTGCTGGTCTCATGGTATATCTCAGCATAGAAGATGCTACTAGGGATCTTTATTTGTTTATAAACTCTCCAGGCGGATGGGTAATACCAGGAATAGCCATTTATGACACTATGCAATTTGTGGTACCCGATGTACATACAATATGCATGGGATTAGCAGCTTCAATGGGATCTTTCATTTTGGTCGGAGGAGAAATTACCAAACGTCTAGCATTCCCTCACGCTTGGCGCCAATGAGTTTTTTTATAAAAAAAAAAAAAGAAGACTATGCCTTCGCTCTATCGAATATGAATCAAATAAAAAAAAAAAAGAATAAGTAATAATAGCATGGCACTTCGAGTTCGATATGAGCAAACCATTATTGTTTTTTCCTAACATGAGATTTTGTATTGAGATAATAGTATGAAAAAGAAAGGTTATTACCAATTGGATCTTGATCTTATGTGTCAAGAGTTAATTTCAGCGTCACAAACCATTTTTCTTCCACACCAGAAGTCTCTTTCTTATCTTTATGTTATCAGAGAAAGAGTAAAAAAAAAAAAAAATGGAAAAATTTATTTTATCCTTCTTGGATCGTATCAAAAAGAAACTTTGGGATTGCTAAACCACAGACAAGATAAATAAAATTATATTATATATTATATTTATATTATATATTAATAATATAATAATATTAATATTAAATTATTATATATTATATATTAAATTATATTTATATATATATAATAAAGATATATATAATAAAGTAAAATAAAGCAACAGAACCATCATAGTATTTTTCTTTACTACTACGAAAGGAAGGGTGGTAAATGGATCATCTAAACATTTGGATCATATGAGTTATATTTCTTCTTTTCGATAGAAGAAATTCTATTGCAAAAAAAAGGAAAGGAAGAAAAAATAAATTCCATTGCAGAGCCGTATGCAATGTACAAAATATGCCCGTACGGTTGTTTAATTTCTTCTTGTTATTTTGATTCCCCCTTACTTTAATCAAATCGTGCGAGATACGCATAGAAGAATCGTTCATGATGTTATATCAATATCATCAGGGTTATGATTCACCAACCTGCTAGTTCTTTTTATGAGGCACAAGCAGGGGAATTTATCCTGGAAGCAGAAGAACTGTTGAAGCTTCGCGAAAATCTCACAAAAGTTTATGTACAAAGAACGTACAACCCTTTATGGGTTATATCCGAAGACATGGAAAGGGATGTTTTTATGTCAGCAACAGAAGCCCAAGCTCATGGCATCGTTGATCTTGTAGCGGTCGAAGATGAGAATACTGGAGATTATATATATATATAAATATATAAATATAGAATTCCATTTCAAAATTAGAATTTTCCGTGATTTGATAGTGAATAGAAATCTTTCATAATCATCAACCATCAGGTTAAGATCGATAGGTTAAGATCGATCTAAGCCAACCCACTCTATTCTATCTAGAATGAGATTATATAGACACGACATGCCAACCATTAAACAACTTATTAGAAACGCAAGACAGCCAATAAGAAATGTCACGAAATCCCCCGCTCTTCGAGGATGTCCTCAGCGTCGAGGAACATGTACTAGGGTGTATGTGCGACTCGTTCAGTTCAGATCATGAGTTTGAAGAAATGAAAAAAATTTTTCCAGTATCAATGAATACTACCAATGAATAGGATAGATAGAGTGAAAGACCGCCATTAAATTTACTATCTAAATAACTATCTAAAAATGAGGATCTATCATTTACCTATTATATTATGTAATGTAATTTATGGTTTCTATTGGTGCAAATCCAATCACTCCGTTTTAGATGAGAAGCAATTCTCCATTGGTAGCAAATAGTTATCCATTAAGCGGAGGAAATAGTCTTATAAGAAGCAAAAGGGTTATGCTCCTATTCTTATTCTTGAAAAAAAAAACGGACTAACAGGGTCAGCTACCTAGCCAACTTTCACTTTACAGAATTAAATGCCGTCACTGTATGGATAGCTTTTTTGTGAAAAGGACTATTACTTTCTAAGTATAATTAGAAAAAAAAAAATAATTCGAATTGAAAAAAGGATGGGGTAGAGCCAGAGAGTGTGAACTATACAAGTTCACAATAAAATTCGATGAAATGAAAGAAGAGGCTCCGGTGTATAGAGAGGACCTCACCGTTTAAAAAGTTGCCATAGAAACGAGGAAACCCACTATTTAGCAGCAGTAGAATTTCTTATTTCCAGGCAAGATACCCGGAAGTAAAAATTGTGGTCGGGAAGGTCATAGTAGCAAAAGCCATTGGAATTTATATTTTATATATCGGAAAAATCCGTTTTGTTATTAGTCGACCGGAGGAAAAGGATGACTGAAAGAAGAGAACTGCATTAGTTATTCAAGAAAGTTTCATTTGATTTAATGACCAGAGTTAAACGGGGATATACAGCTCGAAGACGTCGAAAAAAAATTTGTTTATTTGCATCAACCTTTATAGGGGCTCATTCAAGACTTACTCGAACGAGTACTCAACAAAGAATGAGAGCTTTGGGTTCCTCTCATCGAGATAGGAGCAGGAAAAAGAGAGATTTTCGTCGTTTGTGGATCACCCGGATAAATGCAGTAACTCGTGAGGATATGGTATCCTATAGTTATAGTAGATTCATACACAATCTGTACAAGAAACAATTGCTTCTGAATCGTAAAATACTTGTGCAAATAGTCCTATCAAATAAGATTTGTTTTGATATGATTTCAAATAAAATCATTAATCAATCAAATACAAATAAAGGAATAAAAGAATCTTAATAGAATATAAGAATATACTATACAGGAAACAAGAATGATTGAAACAGAATTTCCCGGAGAATGGACTCCGGGAAGATAGAAGAAAAAGAAATTAAGATTTGAAATAAACGAGCATCCTTCAAAAAAAAATTTATTACCCATTTTCCCTTTTTTATAACATTTTATAACACAAGAATCAACTCGGGATTCTAGGTTTTTCGAGCAAAACATTAATCTGAGCTTGAGTTCCTATTGGAGTTTTGAGGAGTATGTCTATTTATTTTTGGTTCTAGGACCTGTAGTTCTAGGGATCGACTCCCCTCTCTCCAATTGTTTCTCATTATTACGAAAAGGTAACGAAGATAAAATACGAGCTTGTTTTATAGCAATAGTAATTAATCGTTGTTGTTTCAAGGTCAACCTATTCATCCGTCTAGATAAGATTTTTCCTTGTTCACTAATAAATCGACTAATTAAACTCATGTTTCTATAATCGATTCGATCCCCCGATCCAATTGGGGGTAAACGCCTACGAAAAGATCGCTTGTATTTACGAAAAGGTTGTTTGTATTTATCCATGGTTTGCTTATTCCTTGTTTGTTTATTTCTTATACTTATATCTTATTATACTTATATCTTATACTTATATCTTATATATAATTATAATTATATAATATTAATATTCTTAATATATAAAATATAAATATAAAATATAAATATAATTTATAAATAGAATTTAATATAATTTATAATATATAAAATATAAATATAAAATATAAATATAAAATATAAATATAATTTATAAATAGAATTTAATATAATTTATAATTATTATAATTATAATATAAATATAAAATATAAATAAAATAATCTAGAAAATACAATTCTACTTTTTTTATTCATTTAAGATCCGACCAAAATAGGATTTGGTTTGTATTATCTATGTGAAGATGTCAAGTTCTTACTCTTTCCGCTCCTTGGAAAAATCACACATGCATTCTGTTCCATCTATTTCTTTATTTCCCCATGAATCATATATTTTTTACAATAGCGACAAAATTTTCTCAATTCTAATCGATTGGGTGTATTGTGTCGATTCTTTTGAGTAATATATCTAGAAAAGCCCGGCGATTCTTTATTGACACCCTTTCGAACACAACTGGTACATTCCAAAATAACTATAATTCTGATATCTTTACCCTTGGCCATGGACCTCCTTTTCATTTTGGATCGACTTCACTTTTGAACTCTCCTCATTTTTGTTTTTGATCCGAACCAAAAACAAAAGAAAATAAAAAATATATATTTACTAACTAGAGATGGAATTTCAAAATATTATTATTATTAGAAGTCGAATGACTTCGAAGTACTATAATCTAAAACAATAAAGAAAGAGAGTCATATTCATTAATAGAAGTTCATTAATATAAGAATATTAAATATAGTAATAATTAAGTAATACAATTTTTTCTAACTAGGAATTATTCCTTTCCTATCCTAAATTCCTAATCCACATTTCTATTTCTTTTATCCCAAATTATATCGTAGATTCACTGTATTTTGACTGAGGTTCGATACACTTTTTTTTTCCTATCCTAAAGAAAAAAGGGATATAAATTGAAGCCATGTTACGTGGAATGGTATCTAAAATCTTCTTCATTTCTTCACATATCAATACAAGACAAGAATTCAATTAGAATTAAAAAAAGGGGAATGACAAGGCATCTGGAAATAAACGATTAATTTCTATCAATAGACCCGCTAAAGACCCAAACCATAGAGTGGTTAGCACAGGTGCCGTGGAGAGATATGTTTTTATATCTCGCATTTTAAATCCTCCTTCTTCTTTGATATTTATTTATTTTACATTTTTTTCTTTATTATTAATCATTATATTTATTATTAAATATTAAATTATATATTAATATTATTTAAATTATATATTATTATTTATATATTATTAATTAAATATATTATTATTTAATTATTATTTATTTATATATTATTTAAATATTTAATTTAATATATTTTATATTTTCATTTAATATTTTCAATATTTTAATATATAT